GTCTTTTTGGGGATAGAGGGACTTGAACCCTCACGATTTTTGAAATCGACGGATTTTCCTCTTACTATAAATTTCATTGTTGCCGGTATTGACATGTAGAACGGGACTCTATCTTTATTCTCGTCCGATTAATCAGTTCTTCAAAAGATCTATGAGATTATGGAGTGAATGGTTTGATCAATGAATATTCGATTCTTTCTTCAATATGGAATCAATTGACAACAATTCTTCTCTAGTATGTATACAGGTTTATCCTTCATCTTTTCTGAAGTTTCGATAGAAGGATTCCTCTAATAACGTAAGACAATCAACTCCATTCGTTAGAACAGCTTCCATCGAGTCTCTGCACCTATCCTTTTTGATTTTCGCTTTCTGAACCTTTGTTTGTTTTCGGAAAACGTGATTTGGCTCAGGATTGCCCATTTTTATTAATTCCAGGGTTTCTCTGAATTTGAAAGTTATCACTTAGTAAGTTTCCATACCAAGGCTCAATCCAATTAAGTCCGTAGCGTCTACCGATTTCGCCATATCCCCCTTTTGAGATGAAAATCTCATTGTGATCTCGTTCCCCTTTTTCTTTCATTTATACCGGAACCATTGAATTCATTAGCATAGATGCCGATTCCTGTCTCGAAAAAGTGTTTTCCCTCTTTGCCTTTGATTTCTTGTCTATCTTCTTTCATCTTCTATATCTATAGGAGGCTTATATTCGGTCCAATCAAAAACGATTTTATCATTTCTGTATCGGCAATTCAATATAGGTGGATACATACGCTATACATCTGCCTCTTTTCCACTCATTTACCCATGAAATTTCGAATACTTGAACGGTCGATTCTTTTCATATTAAAAAAAAAAAGAATATTTAATTGTGATAAAAAAGAAAAATGGAAATTCTATATCGCTAGATTAATCGTTATCTTCTATAATATTTAACAGTTATTTGAAATTATATATTCTATTCTTTAATAGATTAATATTCATTATGAATAGCTAAGAATTAAAATAGTATAATAGTGACTAGCAAAGATTCTAAGAGTTTATTGAATTCTTATACATGTCGAATTTATGTTATGTGAGCCTGCTTAGCTCAGAGGTTAGAGCATCGCATTTGTAATGCGATGGTCATCGGTTCGATTCCGATAGTCGGCTTTTCTCTATTTATTTTATTCTATGTTTTACATGATTGATAATGCATCTTTGAAATCAAAAAATATTGAAAAAAAAATGTTTTCCTCTTTTGGCAAAAGCCCTTGATTTATTAGAATTTCCAACTATCTAACGAAAAGAATCCTTTTCTTTTTCTATATATAGAATATAAAGATCTGGATATTTATCCAACTCATCTCATTATTCTTTAATAGAATAACTAAGTAAATTTCGCTTTATTTAGAATTTAGTTCATTTTTAGTTTAGGTTTATTCTGTAGAATGAAATTTCATCAATAAGAATTAATAATTAAATATAAATAAGAAGAAGGAGTCTTTATGTCGCGTTACCGAGGTCCTCGTTTCAAAAAAATACGCCGCCTGGGGGCTTTACCAGGGCTAACTAATAAAAGGCCCAGAGCTGGAAGTGATCTTAGAAACCAATCGCGTTCCGGGAAAAAATCCCAATATCGAATTCGCCTAGAAGAAAAACAAAAATTGCGTTTTCATTATGGTCTTACAGAACGACAATTACTTAAATACGTTCGTATCGCCGGAAAGGCAAAAGGGTCAACAGGTCAGGTTTTACTACAATTACTTGAAATGCGCCTTGATAACATTCTTTTTCGCTTGGGTATGGCTCCGACTATTCCGGGAGCTCGCCAATTAGTTAACCATAGACATATTTTAGTCAATGGTCGTATAGTAGATATACCAAGTTATCGCTGCAAACCCCGAGATACTATTGCGGCGAGGGATGAACAAAAATCTAAAGTTCTAATTCAAAATTCTCTCGATTCATCCCCCCATGAGGAATTGCCAAACCATTTAACTCTTCAACCATTCCAATATAAAGGATTAGTCAATCAAATAATAGATAGTAAATGGGTCGGTTTGAAAATAAATGAATTGCTAGTTGTAGAATATTATTCTCGTCAGACTTAAACCTAACAAAAATAAAATCAACACTAATAAGAATAAGGGTTCGACCTATTTTGCTCCCTTTCGGCGAAGTAAATTAACCTAAGGTTAAGATAAATAAGGGTTTGATCCGGATTTTTCTTCCATTTAGGTATCATAGACCGAGAGGGAGATTTTCATTCCTTGTCTACTCTACTCTTTTCTTTACACAGTATTTTCTGTACCACAGCCATTAGGAATAGAGAATCCATATCAAAGAAAGGTCTAACTGTTGGAATAGTCGTATCCATTGCTATTGGCTCTATTGTGGTTAGTAAGATCGATGCATTAGGTGAAGGTACGGAAAGAGAGGGATTCGAACCCTCGGTAAGCAAAAGCCTACATAGCAGTTCCAATGCTACGCCTTCAACCACTCGGCCATCTCTCCTACA